CAGCAGTAGATGAATAATTGCAAATTTTTGTGTGTACGAGATTAGAATAACTTCAAAATAACTGACATAATTTTTTATTTTTCCTGATCAGAAAAATACATGAAAAAGAAAGGAGGTAGAAAAATTTGTTGATTTATGGTTAAAGAAGAAAAACAAGAAAACAGGGGTTCTGTTGAATTTCAAGTATTCAGTTTCACCAATAAGATACGGAGACTTGCTTCACATTTAGAATTACACAAAAAAGATTTTTCATCGGAAAGAGGTCTACGAAGACTTTTGGGAAAACGTCAACGTTTGCTGGCTTATTTGGCAAAGAAAAATAGAGTACGTTATAAGAAATTAATCAGTCAGTTGGATATTCGGGAGAAGTAATTTAATCGTTCGAATTTTTTTCTTATTTTATTAGTAGTCTTATAGTAGTCTTAGATTTTGCATTTTGATGAGCCTCGTTTTGAGGAATTCATGGAATAATCTATTTTCATGGAATAAAGAATAAGAACAAGGATACATAACATAAAAAAAAGAATAGATAAGACGATATTCGCCCTCCCCCTACATATTTGATTTCTTCTCCTATACAAAAACCAGCAAGACCTACTCCATTGATAATTCCATCAATGACACCTTTATCAAAAAAATGCGTTAGTTCAGCTAATCTTCTTATACCTAGGATAAAAACCCTAGTATAGAAAAAATCTATATAACCACGATTATATGACCAGCTGTATATCTTTTTTTTTACTTCATCCAAAAAGATCTTTTTTGGATTCTTTTTTAGAAGGGAATTTTGAAAATTCAAATTCTGAAAAAAAGAATAAGCAGATCCATAAAAGATATATGCTATGAATAGACCAAAAATTGCTAAACTTACAGAAGAAATTGCATTAGTGAGAAATTCATATGAATTTATGGAAGAATTTGCATTTTCCTGGAACAAGTTTATTGAAGGAGTTAGCCACTTTGATAATATGGTTAACTCCAACATTCTATTATCTTTTACTCCATTATCAAAAGAGATTCCTATGGATCCAATGAACAAAGTCAAAAGTAGTAATATAAGAAGAGGAAATAGCATAGTATTTCCCGTTTCATGAGGATAGACAAAAGTGCTTTTAGCCCCACCAAAGGGAGTACTAAAGGATCCTATCTTATTTCTTGTATTAGCAGGAATTTTGGGTATATTTTGTGAAAAAAAAGAAACTCCGCTCTTCATTGTTGATAAAACAAAATCCCTATTGACTCCTTTGGATATACTTTTTCCCCATAAGGATATTGAATACAACGAACCTTCTTTAGTAGTACTACTGTAATTTTGAAAATGAACACGCAAATACCCATCAAAAGTAAGTAAATATATCCGAAACATATAAAATGCAGTTAATCCTGCAGTAAAAGAGGCTATTATTCCAAAAAAGGGTGAATACAACCAACTATTACTAAGGATTTCATCTTTGGACCAGAAGCAAGCAAGAGGTGGAATACCACAAAGAGAAAGTGTACCACATAAAAAAGTAGTTCTTGTAATTGGAACGTATTTTCTTAAACCACCCATAAGAACCATATTCTGACTTTTATCTGGTGAATATCCAACAAGAGGTTCCATTGAATGAATAACGGATCCGGATCCTAAGAACAATAAAGCTTTCGAATAAGCATGAGTGATCAAATGGAATAAAGCAGCTTGATAAGAACCTATACCTAGAGCTAACATCATATAACCCAATTGAGACATTGTAGAATAGGCTAAGCTTCTTTTAATATCTCTCTGAGCAAGAGCTAAAGTGGCTCCTAAGAAGAGTGTTATCGTACCTACTAAAGAAATGAAACTCATTATCAAGGGTAGGGATATGAAAAGAGGAAGAAGTCTAGCTAGAAGAAAAATCCCCGCAGCAACCATAGTTGCTGCGTGTATAAGAGCCGAAATGGGAGTAGGTCCTTCCATAGCATCAGGTAACCATACGTGAAGAGGAAATTGTGCAGATTTTGCAACTGCACCAAGGAATAATAAAAAAGCACACAAAGTAGTAAGTAAGGAATTAATCCCATTATTAGGAATCCAGTTATTAGCTATTTTGAACAAATCCCGAAACTCCAAACTACCCGTTATCCAAAAAAAACCTAAAATTCCTAATAACAGACCAAAATCCCCTACACGATTAGTTACAAAAGCTTTTTGACAAGCACTCGCTGCAATTGGCCGCGTAAACCAAAAGCCTATCAATAAATAGGAACACATTCCGACAAGTTCCCAAAAAAAATAAATTTGTATCAAATTGGAACTAGTAACCAATCCCAACATGGAAGTATTAAAAAAACTTATATAAACAAAAAATCTCAAATATCCTTCATCGTGAGACATATAATCGTCACTATAAATAAGAACTAAGATTCCTACAGTAGTAATTAGTATTAACATAATAGACGTAAGGGGGTCGACCAAGTATCCAAATTCTAAGGAAAAATCATTATTGATGGTCCAAGACCATAGATATTGATAGATCGAACTTCCATTTATTTGTTGAATAGACAGGTGAAGTGAGAATACCATAGCTATACTTAAGAGTAAAATACTAGGAAAAGCCCATATGCGACGAAGATTTTTTGTTGCTGTGGGAATAAGAAAAAGTCCAAATCCCATTGACATAATAACTGGAAGTGGGAGAAGAGGAATTACCCAGGCATATTGATATGTATGTTCCATAAGAAAAGAAATAGCAATTTTTAGTTTAAATTTATAGTTCAATTTTTCTATAAAATAAAATTGTTTCCGATTCACCAAACCTATTCTTATCTCTTTCTAAAGGAATTAAAAAAACAAAATAAGAAAAAAAATACTGGAATTCTGGATTTTTCAAATTTCTCTCATTAAAATATTCCAAAATTAAGAATGGGTTTAGTTACTTAAATTCAAAAAGTGAATCAAAGAATTTCGGTATCTAGTTATTAGTTAAAAAAAAATATTTATTAAAATACAAAAAAAGATTGAATAATTTTACTTTCTAATCATTTTTGTATTTCTTTCTGTTAAAATAAAAGAGCTCTGTTGTTTCGTAATTGATTGATTGAATTCCAAAGAAAACTTATATTTATAGGAAATTCTCGAATATTTTATATTTCATATAAAAGGAAATCCTAATGACTAGAATTCTCTAAGTTTTAGAATGTCTTGTTTAAGAGACTAAGTATTTTTTTTATTGGAATTCAATTATGGAATAGCTTTCTGAACTTAATTAACTATTTGAATTGAATTTTACCTTCTTTTTATCTCCCCCTCTTATATGAGGGCTTATCACCCATACCATATATTTATATATGGAGTATATTTTATATATAAATTGGTTTAAATAGAAAATCTTAAAAAACTCTTGTCTTATCCACATTAGACAAAATGAACTAAAGAAGAATTTAGAATTTAAGTATCTTTCAGTATCATTTAAGTATCTTTCAGTATCTAAGTATAAATACTAAGAAAAAACAGAAAGAAGGATTGATTTGCGGCAATAGATGTCTTTCACATACAACTAGAAAAAAGTAATTCCCTTTTTGAATGGCAGTTCCAAAAAAACGTACTTCGATGTCAAAAAAGCGTATTCGTAAAAATCTTTGGAAAAAAAAGACTTATTTTTCCATAGTACAATCTTATTCTTTAGCAAAATCAAGATCATTTTCTAGCGGCAACGAGCATCCAAAACCAAAAGGTTTTTCTGGGCAACAAGCAAACAAATAATAAGATTTTGAAATAATCTGAATTGAACTATCCAAAAGAAATTCCAATAATTTAATATTAATAAATGTACTTTTATGTGTCGAATTCCTCGGTACAATATTCTTAGAACGAATCCCTCCATTATCATTATATAGAACAAAAGTTTTTGGTATATTGTGTCCTCAGTATTCTTTTCCTATCAAAGAACTTTTTTTTATATTTATAATAGAATCCTCATAAAAACGAGGATTCTATTATAAAAAGTAGACTATTCTTGCAATAGGACTTACAACCTCCACCTAATCTTATCCAAAATTCCCATATAAATGGGTTTAGGACTGGTACATCATATTAATAAGAGTGAAAATTCATTCTATAAATTTTTCTAAAATACAAAATTCATTTCATTGTAGTTAATGATGAACTTCTAATGTTCCTAAATTCTATGGCCTCTCCCAGTCTCGACGATTCACGATAAAATAACTATTATTCTTTTAAGTTAACTATTATTTAAAATTAGCCGCCATGGTGAAATTGGTAGACACGCTGCTCTTAGGAAGCAGTGCTCAAGCATCTCGGTTCGAATCCGAGTGGCGGCATTCTCGAAAAAGAATACAATAAATTAGAAAATGGATTCAATTCAAATTTCCAATTTTGTAATGGGACCTTATCGTTATGCTATTTGCAACTTTAGAACATATACTAACTCATATCTCTTTCTCAACCATTTCAATTGTGATTACGATTCATTTGATAACCTTATTAGTTCGTGAACTTAGGGGATTACGTGATTCGTCAGAAAAAGGAATGATAGCTACTTTTTTCTCTATAACAGGATTTTTAGTCTCTCGTTGGTTTTCCTCGGGACATTTTCCATTAAGTAATTTATATGAGTCATTGATCTTCCTTTCATGGACTCTGTATATTCCTCATACTATTCCTAAGATACAGAACTCGAAAAATGATTTAAGCACAATAACTACGCCAAGTACTATTTTAACGCAAGGCTTTGCCACGTCGGGTCTTTTAACTGAAATGCATCAATCCACAATACTAGTACCTGCTCTACAATCTCAGTGGTTAATGATGCATGTCAGTATGATGTTACTAAGCTATGCAACTCTTTTGTGCGGATCCTTATTATCCGCCGCTCTTCTAATCATTAGATTTCGAAATTCTTTCGATTTCTTTTCACTAAAGAAAAATGTTTTTCTTAAAACATTTTTCTTTAGTGAGATTGAATATTTATATGCAAAAAGAAGTGCTTTAAAAAACACCTCTTTTCCCGTATTTCCAAATTATTACAAATATCAATTAACTGAGCGTTTGGATTCTTGGAGTTATCGTGTCATTAGTCTAGGGTTTACTCTTTTAACCGTGGGTATTCTTTGTGGAGCAGTATGGGCTAATGAGGCATGGGGATCCTATTGGAATTGGGATCCTAAGGAAACTTGGGCATTTATTACCTGGACCATATTTGCAATATATTTACATAGTAGAACAAATCCAAATTGGAAGGGTACGAATTCCGCACTTGTAGCTTCGATAGGATTTCTTATAATTTGGATCTGCTATTTTGGTATCAATCTGTTAGGAATAGGTTTACATAGTTACGGTTCATTTACATTACCATCTAAATAATTACATAACATAAAATAAAACCCGAAGGTTTTTTCCTTTTTTGTTTGATTTGAGAACCCTTTGAAAAGACGTTCAAGGGGTTCTCAAAAATGCGAGATAGATCTAATTAGACTTTTTTACTTTTTTCTTAATTTTTTATTTTTCCACTCTGGAATATAGAGCGGACTGGTTAAAAAAAGAAAATCCTATTTAGTATAATAATTGGATAATAGAACCTCTACCCTATCAACGGATAGAGAGAGAACAAAATCTGGATAAATACCAATTCCTATTACTGGTAAAAAGATACAGATTAAAAGAAAGAGTTCCCGTGGTCCAGAATCTACAAAATTTTTGTTTGGAACATTAAATAGCTTGTAGCCATAGAACATCTGGCGTAACATAGATAATAAATAAATAGGAGTTAATATCATTCCTATTGCCATTACAAAAGTAATTAGCATTTTTGGCATTAACATAAATTTAGGACTAGTAATTAGTCCAAAAAAGACTACTAATTCTGCAACAAAACCGCTCATTCCCGGCAAGGCAAGAGAAGCCATTGAAAAGCTACTAAACATGGTAAAAATTTTTGGCATTGGGATAGATATTCCCCCCAGCTCTTCGAGATAAACAAGACGCATTCTATCACAAGCCGTTCCCGCCAAGAAAAAAAGTGTAGCACCAATAAATCCATGAGATAATATTTGTAAAATAGCTCCATTTAGTCCAATGTTGGTTATGGAACCAATTCCTATAATTATGAAACCCATGTGAGATACGGAGGAGTAGGCTATTCTTTTTTTAAAATTTCGTTGACCAAGAGAAGTTGAAGCTGCATAGATTATTTGCACCGCTCCTATTATTACCAACCAGGGGGAAAATAGATAATGAGCATGCGGTAACAATTCCATATTGACCCGAATCAATCCGTATGCTCCCATCTTTAATAGAATTCCGGCTAAAAGCATACATGTACTGTAATGCGCTTCCCCATGGGTATCTGGTAACCACGTATGTAAAGGTATAATCGGCAATTTGACAGCATAAGCAATAAGGAAGCCAAAATAAAGTAGTATTTCTAATGTTGTAGGGTATGATTGATTAATCAATCTTTCTAAATCTAATCCGGGTTCATTGGAACCATATAATCCCATACCCAGAACTCCAATTAAGAAAAAAATGGAACCGCCTGCAGTATACAAAATAAACTTGGTAGCTGAATACAGACGCCTCTTTCCCCCCCACATGGATAAAAGTAAGTAAACAGGAATTAATTCTAATTCCCACATGATAAAAAAAAGTAAAAGGTCTCGTGAAGAAAATAATCCTATTTGACCACTATACATTGCTAGCATCAGGAAATAGAATAATTGCGAATTCCGAGTAACCGGCCAAGCCGCTAAAGTAGCTAAAGTAGTGATAAATCCTGTCAATAAAATAGATCCTAATGAAAGTCCATCGATTCCCAATCTCCAGTGGAAATCGAAAACATCTATCCATTTAGAATCCTCTTTTAATTGGATTAAGGGATCCTCCAATTGGAAATGATAACAGAATGCATAAGTCATTAGAAGGAATTCTAATAAACAAATAGCTATAGTATACCACCTAACGATTTTATTTCCTTTATGAGGTAAAAAGAAAATTAATGAACCTGCAAATATCGGCAAAACAACAAGTATTGTTAACCAAGGAAAATAACTCATGATAAAGTAATAAAGACAAGATACGTTTTGACCAGAAAAGCCCATGCTCGATTATTTCGAGCACAGGCTTCTTCGGTAAAGAGGAATCAGACGATTCAAGTGGAGTTTTTTGTAACGTATCAATAAGATAGAGCCATGCTGCGGGTTGTTTCAAACGCTAAATAAACGCGGACACTTAAAAAATCCGTTGGGCAGGCGGATTCGCATCTCTTACAACCCACACAATCTTCGGTTCTCGGCGCGGAAGCGATTTGCTTGGCTTTACATCCATCCCAAGGTATCATTTCTAATACATCTGTTGGGCAAGCTCGTACACATTGAGTGCATCCTATACATGTATCATAAATTTTTACAGAATGTGACATTGGATCTCTAAATTTTCCTTTTCAACATAAAAATTTTCGATCTGGTAAAAATGAAATTAGTACTATATAAATTAGATATATTGTAGACACCAGACGAAGCAATGGTTTATCCAAACTTTAACAAATAATGCAATATATTTCGTAATCTGTTTGTGAGAAAGCGTGAAAAGAGCCAAGAGACTTGAATTTAAGGCTTCAACAGTCATAATTATACGAATTCTACATACTAATTCGAATTAGCCAATAAATTGGCTATTATCTTTTCAATATAAATTATTGCAATATTCAAATTGCAATATCAATGAATTGCAAAAATGCAATATTCAATAAGTAAAAAACAATACTCTGAAATAACCTACTCAAAAAATGGATATTATTAAACACTAATTAAGAAAATCAGATTAGATTTCTATTCATCTTAATGTTTCTTATTATTTTATTATATATGCGCCTTTGTTTAGAGGTCTAATTATTCAAAAAATTGGATTGATTGATACGAGTTGATTTCCTGTTACGATGGATGGAAGAAAGAATGGATAGTCCAATAGCTGCTTCAGCAGCCGCAAGGGCTATAACAAAAATTGCGAAAATGTCGCCTTTTAATTGGCGACTATCAAATAGATCAGAAAATGTTACGAGATTTAGATTAATTGAATTCAGTATAAGTTCAAGACATATTAGAGCTCTAACCATGTTTCGGCTTGTGATCAATCCATAGATACCAATCGAAAATAAATAGACACTCAAAAAAAGTACATGCTCAAACATCATTAACTAACTCCTTATCAATCTCGATTCATTTCAATATGAGGACAAGAATTGAACCGATTCAATTAATTAGAATAGAACAATTACACAACAAAAGAGAAAAGACGGTATTTGTTGTGTTGGCAGTAGATGGGTTTTACTAAATCAAAATTGTGATTCTTTAGTTATTTATTTTATATTTGAAATTCTAAGAATTTTGACTCATTCTAAGTATTTCTTATTGTCGAGCCATAGTAATTGCACCTATTAAAGAAACTAGAAGAATTAGGGAAATGAGTTCAAACGGAAGATAAAAATCGGTTGCTAAATGAATCCCAATTTGTTGAACGTTATTTATGAGACCCTGTTCCACTATTTGGTTTGATCTTGTAGTCCAAAGAATTCCATACCACGACGTATCTGGGATAGTAGTCATTAGTGAAAAAGGAATAGTTATACAAAGGAGTAAAGTAAACCCATCTCCAATAGTCCAATAATTCTTATCTTTAGACCACTCTGAGCCGCTTACAAACATTACAGCAAATATGATCAAGACATTTATGGCTCCCACATAAATAAGAAGTTGTGCGACAGCTACAAAGTAGGAATTTAATAAAAAATAGAATAAGGATATACAAACAAGAACTAATCCCAGCGAAAAGGCGGAATAAATTGGGTTGGTAAGTAATACTACTCCTAGACCTCCTAGTAGAAGAACAAATCCCCCAAATAGCACAAGAATCTCATGTATTGGTCCAGGTAAATCCATTATGGATAAGAAGAAATTTCTAGTATAAAATTTTTCATGAACTGACTAAAACTAAAAGATTCAAGGAAGGAAAAAGGTATTAGGATATTTTTTTGTATATGCATATAAGTTGTTAAGCAGTAGTTATTCTTTTTTCGTTAGAGTTAGTAAAAATGGATTTTTCTAATAAAAAAATCCTAATACCTAGTAATCCGTAATCGTTCTTGAATTCCAAGATTTTTCTTTGTCTATTTTACTTTGAGGCGAATTCCTAATTGTTTGAATTGTGTAATCTCCCATTATGGAGATTGGTAACCGACTCAAAGCAATTTGATTGTAATTCAATTCATGACGATCATAAGTAGAAAGTTCATATTCTTCAGTCATTGATAAACAATTTGTGGGACAGTATTCAACACAGTTACCACAAAATATACAAACTCCGAAATCAATACTATAATTAAGCAATTGTTTTCTTTTAATATCCTTTTCAAATCTCCAATCCACAAGGGGTAGATCTATCGGACATACGCGAACACATACTTCACAAGCAATGCATTTATCAAATTCAAAGTGTATTCGCCCCCGGAAACGCTCCGATGTAATTGATTTTTCATAAGGGTAGTGAATCGTTATAGGTAAACGATTTGTGTGGGATAAGGTAATTATTAAACCTTGACCAATGTATCTTGCGGCGCGTATTGTTTGTTGACCATAACTAATGAACCCAGTTAGCATAGGGAACATATTCTAAATCTATATATGAAAAAGGTATGTTTCTTTCTCTTGTTTGGGAGAACTTTTGTGTTGCAAATATTCTTACTGTTATTGTATTCTTATTTATAGTGAAACTAGTTGGGAAGAAGTTGTTAATAAGAGATTGCCCAGAGAAATAGGTAAAAGAAATTTCCATCCAAGATTTAATAACTGATCCATTCTCATCCTGGGTAAAGTCCATCTTATTGTGATAGAAATGAAGAGAAATAAATAAGCTTTAGTTAATGTAATAAAGATACCTATTACCATTTCCAAAATTCCAATTATTTTATTCATTTGGAAAAATCCAAAAAAGGATATATAGGGAATAGAGAAATTCCACCCGCCTAAATATAGAACAGTTACAAATAAAGAGGAAACTAATAAATTTAGGTAAGAAACAAGATAAAATAAACCATATTTAATACCAGAATATTGTGTTTGATAACCCTGCTACTAATTCTTCTTCTGCTTCTGGTAAATCAAAGGGTAATCTTTCACATTCTGCTAAAGAAGAAATTAGAAAAACTAGAAAACCTATAGGCTGACGCCAAAGATTCCATCCAAAAAAACCATATTTGGACTGTGCTTCAACTATATCAACTGTACTTGAACTATTAGATAATCATAGTCGATGATAACATCACAGTTCCCACCGCTATTCCAAAACCGTACATGAAACCTTAGCTTCATACGGCTCCTCTATGATCAGAAAAAAGGAAAGGATTGTTTCGTTTCGGTATTATCCCCTGGGCATAGATAGAATTAGGTAAGATAAAATTGATTGGAAAGCCCAAAATTAGACCAAAGCAATTACGTCTGCTAGAATAACAAAAAAGCGCTTCCGAATTGATCTCATCCTTTATATAATAGAATTTTTCTTTGTTCGGTAATAACTTAATATTGGAATAAATCACTCATTATAGCAATTACTAAATGGAAAGAATTTGGCATTAGTTCATGAGGAATTCTGTATGAATAGGGATAAAGGAAGGAAAGAATAAATAAAGATCCTTTTTTGTATTGTATTCCATATCTTTTGTCCTATTCTTCTTTCCCCGGGAGGGGTATACTTAAAAAAAAAGAATAAAGGGTTAATTCGTTCTTGATAGCCATTTCCTTAACAAGTGAATGGGAACATACTCTAGACCGGAATCTGAAGAAAGTACTGCTTGATCATTTCCACCAATTTCAAGTCCTTATTATGATTCCTTTTATGAGGAAAAATGTCTAATGATTTAGATTCTCCCATTACAAATCCTGTATGTACTTTAGTGTTCCTAATCCCTCACTAACTTTTGATGGATTGCCTTATGGTTATAAGTTTAAATTATAGTAATAACTCAAAATATTCTAGTAATGGAATTTCATATCGCGAATCCTTTATTCTTGCCCGCTTCAAGATATGATGACTAATTAGACAATCTCAACCTTGGGGTAAAGAGTTTACACTGCTTATGTTTACTTGAACTTTTTTCTTGTACGTAGGAAATGAGATTTTTTATTTTTACTACAAATTAATAAGCTGTTTTGTTTCACTCATATAGCTATCGAGTTTAACTTACCAACGCGAATACAGAATAAGCAAAGGAAGATAAGCATTCAATGTATTTTAGAGGAAAAAGATCCTATTTTAACGAATCACACGTAGAGATATTGCTAGTACACAAAAAGTTAATGGTATTTCATAACTAATAGATTGAGCAGCCGCTCGTAGACCGCCTGAAAAAGAATATTTATTATTTGAGCTATATCCTGCCATGAGAAGACCAATAGGAGCAATACTTGAAATCGCAATCCATAAAAAAACACCAATACTAAGATCAGCTAAAACAAAACGATATCCCAAAGGGATAACTAAAAAACTTAATAAAATGGATATGACTGCTATAGAGGGACCAATGCTAAATAAAGGAATCTCTCCTCGGGATGGGAGGATATCCTCTTTTAAAAGTAGTTTCGTTCCATCTGCTATAGCTTGAAGCAGTCCCAGGGGGCCAGCATATTCAGGACCAATACGTTGTTGTATCGATGCGGATATTTCTCTTTCTAACCACACAATTACGAGTACTTCTATTGTGATTCCCAGTAGGAGGGCCAAAATGGGTAGAATCCATATAAGTCCGTAGATTTCTTTTAATAATTCCGATTTCGAAAAAGAATTGATAGTTTCTACCTCTACCCTATCTATTATCATTTCAACGATCAACTTCCCCCATAATGATATCTATACTACCTAATATTGTCATGATATCAGCCAATTTCATTTTTTTAACTAGCTGAGGAAGAATTTGCAAATTAATAAAACCCGGTGGACGAATTTTCCATCTCCAGGGGAAAAGACTATCATCTCCTACCAGATAAATTCCTAATTCGCCTTTTGGAGCTTCTACTCTTACATAAAGCTCTTGCTTTGATAATTCAAAATTGGGCGAAGGTTTTTTACCAAGAAATCGATATTCAAAATCATTCCATTCGGGATTCTTTGCTTTTTTAAAGCGTCGGGCTTCTAAATTCTCATAAGGTCCTCCAGGAATTTTCTCTACAGCCTGTTGAATAATTTTTATGGATTCCCTCATTTCACCGACTCGTACTAAATAGCGAGCTAACGAATCTCCTTCTTTTTGCCATTGGACTTTCCAATCGAATTGATTGTAAGACTCATAAGGATCGATTTTACGAAGATCCCATTGTATTCCAGAAGCTCGTAACATTGGTCCCGATAAGCCCCAATTTACGGCTTCTTCTCCGCTAATAAAACCGACTCCTTCAACTCGTTCTAAAAAAATAGGATTCTGTGTAATAAGTTGTTGATATTCAACAACTCCTTGTAAAAAATAATCACAGAAATCTAAACATTTATCCATCCATCCATAAGGGAGATCGGCAGCTACCCCTCCGATGCGAAAGTAATTATGCATCATTCGCATACCTGTAGCAGCTTCAAATAGATCGTATATCAATTCTCTCTCTCTAAAAATGTAGAAAAAAGGGGTCTGTGCCCCGAGATCCGCCATAAAAGGTCCAAGCCATAACAAATGAGAAGCTATACGGCTCAGTTCTAACATAATTACTCTAATATAGCTGGCTCTTTGGGGTATTTGAATATTCTCCAAGAATTCTGGTGCATTTACCGTTATAGCTTCTGTAAACATAGTAGCTAAATAATCCCATCGTGTTACATAAGGCAAGTATTGTATAATACTTCTGTTTTCCGCAATTTTTTCCATTCCTCTGTGTAAATACCCTAATATGGGTTCGCAATCAATAACATCTTCACCATCGAGAGTAACAATCAGTCGAAGAACACCATGCATTGATGGGTGTTGAGGACCCATATTGACTATCATGAGATCTTTTCTTTTAAGCGATAGACTCATATCCTTGTTCTTATTCTTTATTCCATGAAAATAGATTATTCCATGAATTCCTCAAAACGAGGCTCATCAAAATGCAAAATCTAAGACTACTATAAGACTACTAATAAAATAAGAAAAAAATTCGAACGATTAAATTACTTCTCCCGAATATCCAACTGACTGATTAATTTCTTATAACGTACTCTATTTTTCTTTGCCAAATAAGCCAGCAAACGTTGACGTTTTCCCAAAAGTCTTCGTAGACCTCTTTCCGATGAAAAATCTTTTTTGTGTAATTCTAAATGTGAAGCAAGTCTCCGTATCTTATTGGTGAAACTGAATACTTGAAATTCAACAGAACCCCTGTTTTCTTGTTTTTCTTCTTTAACCATAAATCAACAAATTTTTCTACCTCCTTTCTTTTTCATGTATTTTTCTGATCAGGAAAAATAAAAAATTATGTCAGTTATTTTGAAGTTATTCTAATCTCGTACACACAAAAATTTGCAATTATTCATCTACTGCTGGAATCTGGAATTTGGATTTATTTTATCGATGCAAATTGGATTTGGATAGAAGGGTACATTCTTTTATTTTAGATAGAAGAAATGTTTCTTCTATCTAAAATAAAAGAATTTTGCTGATTTATTTATTGCTATATCCAATTTATAGAATTGATATACCATTTAATTGATATCATTTAGCAAAATGAAACACAGCATATGCATCCATCTTTGGGCTCGAGAATTTCACGGGATAGAGATATAGTATAAGAAATAGGCTATTAAGTAACTCTAAATGAATTGTGGATACATCTGTATCCTTAACATACTGAAACGACTGCCATTATTCGTATCAAACCAATAGCGATTCATAAAAGCTAAATCTTGTAATCAATGGTGGGCCAATAATGAATTTTTTTGCATATGTATTAAGACGCTTGGTCTGATTTCGAAATTGTCCAGAGTTTTTTATGTTGTTTTCATTGCAAAATGATGGATCTCCTTCCGTAACTTTCCAATTACGAGTACGAGAATTGAAAGACATGAAAATTCTCAATTCTCTACGGCGTCTAGGAGATAGATCTAATATTTTCAGGAACAAGAAAATCAGAAGAATCTTTTTCTCTATTCACTACCATTCCGCGTCTTCGACTTCTATTAGTTTCTTTTCTTCTTTAATAGTTTGATATAGAATCCATTTCTCAAAGTAATGGAAACCATTCTCTTATAGGAAATGGTTCGAAAATAGCTATTCCACCTTTTAGGTTTAGGTATCGTGAAAAGTGATACCTGTGAAGATCGTGCATTTCAGTCACATTCAGATCCGTTTTTCGAGTCCATGATATAACCAAATTGGATGGATCTTCCACCCGTTTAGCTAAGAAAGAATAGATGCAGAGGTGGATAATAGATCGATATGAAGATCATGAGCTGCCCCATAATGAAACCGCCAGTAGTCGCGAATATCTCCTTCTTCCCTAACCCAAGATTGGAGAAAGAAGGACCTATGGAGAATGTGGTCAGAAATCCATAATAGAGTCCGACCACAACGACCGAATTAATTATCCTCATCGAGAAACTTAGACTACTTTAGACTACTTAAGTAGAAAAGATTTGAAAATCATGGCATGGGTCTCCTTTTTTTCTTTCTTTAGAGTTTTCTATATGCACAATTTCTCGATGTTTCGATGAGAATTTCTTGACTTTCCATATATAGAAAGAGATAGACTATAAATGACATCTCTTATGTCAATAAGACCAAAGGGATGGATATTAAATGATAGGAAGTGCTAGGAAGTGAAATAGAATGAAATAGAGCCACTTTGGGCTTCCCTATGAAATGAGGCATGGAACGGAGCCACTACGAAGAAATTCCGGGAGTTACGAAAGAAGCTTCGGACTCATATTGTTCACGGGTTGAGAGCGGGAGTTGAACTCTAGGAGGTCGAATCTCCCCTTGTTCCTCAGTAGCTCAGTGGTAGAGCGGT